TATATACGAGGAACTCACGAAAATATCTCAGTGCTCAAGCATCCAATCAATTGAAATGGGGGTCAACAAAAAAAGAATAGGACCTATTATTCCTACATGTTCCATTAGTAACATTCCCTTGAGATGTTACTGCGGATTTTGCTTGGGTTTAATCTTTCCCGATTATAAATCATATAGGAATTTCTTATAAAATGAGCGAATTTATTGGATTGGTTTATTAATAGTTTTCGTTCTTTTTGACTCTGCGCCATTGATTCTACTATTATTAGTGAGGAATAATGGAACAATTCCTTTATATTTATAGAGATAGGGGACATAATTCATATGGATATAGTAAGTCTTGCTTGGGCTGCTTTAATGGTAGTCTTTACTTTTTCCCTTTCACTCGTAGTGTGGGGAAGGAGTGGACTCTAGGGGTCCTACTAATTGAGTTAAGGAAGCAAACTGTATCAATATCAATTGCTTTCTAGACGGTTCTGCAATACGTTTGGAACAAAATCAAAATATCTTCATTTTGAAATTCCATTGCACTCGACTGGAGTAATGTATTATAGGAATCATCCTCTTTCAATCAAAGAACTATTTCAACGATTCCCATGTTTGTAGTTCGAAAGGGAGAGGATCCCAGGAAATTTAGTCGAAGCTAATTCTTCCTAAATTTTCTATTCCAATCAATGCCCTCTTCCTAGGTGATACTGAGGAGGGCCGGACCCTTTTTTTATTTGTTTCTCTCTTTACTGTTCAAAGAAGAAGTGGTTTTGTTAAGTGTATACGCACTTTGTATGAGAAAGAAAGGATATAAACATAGTGGTTGTCTAACGAGATACTATGTAGAATAAGATCGTTAGGTGAGTCACATATTGCGCATTTACCGCTTTCAAATTTTGGAAATTGGATTTAGACTTTATCGACTTATTTCATATCATGGTTGAGGCGTTAAAAATCAGTGAGGTTTACTCTTCCTTTTCGATGCCCGTGGAACTACTGTCAATGGTTTAATTCTTGGGAATGTTAAAAAAAAAAGATTACTACGTGATTTTTTGAATATGCCTATATCTATCGCTTTTGCTTCATTGATTTGATTCTCTCAATAGATACCGAGATTCATATTGGAAATAAAAAATATAGTAATTCAAACTATAAGACATAGGAATAATTCAGATTGATCAGAACAAATAGATATAGCAAATAAATGGAATTGGATGCTATGTCAATCCCATATATGGAATTGATATTCACATATATCAAGATAATATTGTAGATTGATATATAAATCCATATCAAATGCAGCCTCTATCTTTATTTTATTCCATGGGGTAGCTTTATAACAACAATCTAACTAAAAAATAACAACAATCTAACTAAAAAATAGTATGGTAGAAAGATTCATCTATTTCTTTCTACCATACTATCTATCTAGTAGAATACTGCCGATTCTAGTCCACTCATTTCATTTAAGACATGAAATTGGAATCTTTTTCATTTTATTTCGTCAATTTTGGCTAAGAACTCAGAAGTCAAGTTTCATTCAAATTAGTTAATAATTAATCGTTTTGACTGACTGTTTTTACATAAATGATAAGTAGAAAAGCGGTAGGAACTAGAATAAATAGTGCAGTAGCAATAAATGCAAGAATATTTACTTCCATAATCTCATCGGTTTTTTACTTCGCAATAACTCGGGATTTAATCCCATAGAGATGATAAATCTTTGGCCTGTAAATTCAATGAATGAATATTACCTCTCGATGATCTTGAATCAGATCAATATCATGAATAACAATATCTGAACTATCAAATCAATTCGTCGTCGAGAATTGAATAGTATAACATAGGAAGTTCTTTTATCCATACCGCCCCAAACTTGGATTGCTGACCCAATCCAAAATTCCTTTATTTATTTATCATTTTTTATTATCTGTTCTTTTTTTCTCTCTAATCTATCTAGTTCCTTATTGTACAATCATCTGATGAAGTCTCATCAAATAGCTCTTCCACTTCCAGTCGTCACATAATTACAAACCCAAACAAACAATAAAAGCTAAATGAAAAAAGAAAGGAGTTTAGAACGGAAACTTGTTTTTACTTGGAAGACAAAGAAGTGTGATAAAGATGAGACCGTATAAAATGAATATTCATCAAATTTACTATTTTACGATTTGTTCTTTCGTCGATGGGGCCTTAAAACAAAATGAAAAATAGGAAAAATGATTCATTCGCCTTTCTAAGAGGAGTAGGATCTTTGGTTGATCTGTCCTTGCCCCTTCTTTCTTCGTAGATTATTAGCCCCGGGACACCTATACCAAAAGCTCAGTGTGAAATTTGCATGAAATCGATTTTTCAACTTCAAACTAGTAAGTCAGGTTCCATAAATCCGTAGCCAGAAAAATAAATTGTTTTTTTTTTGTTTTTCTGGAAAGTATTTTCTTATATTCAATTTTGTTTTGGACAAGAAAGGAATTCCCGTTGTGTATGCGCGCCTCAAAAAAGTATAGTACTC